GAAATACAAGATGCTCACTAAATTAAATGATAAAAATAAGAAGGTAATCCGCATTTCGATAACCCAAGATATTCTTGAATATCTATACGTTTTTTTAGAGATTAGACGAAAAAAAATAATTGAAGTTTAACCAGCCAGAATAATGGAGGTTTCATTCATATCTTATTATGGATGGTATAAACAACAAAATTTATAAATACAATAATATAGCTATTCATTGAGAATCTCAATTTTCAATGATACTTATTTCGGATGAGCCAAGCCAATAGGATGAACTGAAAAAGGTCTGCTGCATCATTAACTATGTAAGATACACATCAACATCAATTATATATCTGGCTCCGCAAAATAAAAAGTACGATCAAAGAAATGAAGAAAATAGAAATACCAAAAAAATACAAAAAAACGGACCGTATTTTTTTGTAATATATCTGAGATGAATTTTTACTATTCCCAACCTCTTAATTCGCCTAGATTCAAGTTTTTGGTCTTTCAACCAACAAATTTAACCATTTGAATATTGTTGAAATTTGAACATTCTTTTTAGAGCGCAGAAAAAAGCGAAACAAAATCGAATAATTCATTTACATACTTTATATACCTAGAATATACATCTATTCTTTCTTCATCTAGAAAGAGAATATCTGCGGACACCTAGATAAATTATGTATGATAATCAACACCACTAATAAATATATATCTATTCCCAAAATTCATTAAAATGAATATGGGAATAGATACTCATACAAATGAATCGCCGGGAACCAGATTTGAACTGGTGACACGAGGATTTTCAGTCCTCTGCTCTACCGGCTGAGCTATCCCGACCATTCTTGACGCACTATCCTCATTTTAAGAAATTAGTTGAGTATATGTCAACTAAATAAAAAAAAAGAGGATATAGGATAAAAAATTAGAGAATAACAAGGGCTTTTGGGGATAGAGGGACTTGAACCCTCACGATTTCTAAAGTCGACGGATTTTCCTCTTACTAAAAATTTCATTGGTGTCGGTATTGACATGTAGAATGGGACTCTATCTTTATTCTCGTCTGATTAATCATTTCTTCAAAAGATCCATCAGACTATGTTGGAGTGACTGATTTGATCAAGGAAATGTTGTCAACTCCATTTTGTAGAACACCTTCCATTGAGTCTCTGCACCTATCCTTTTTTGTTTCATTTTAACTTTCTGAACTTTTATTTTTTTGTTTTCGGAAAGCAGGATTTGGCTCAGGATTGCCCATTGTGAATTCCAGGGTTTCTCTGAATTTGAAAGTTTTCACTTGGTAAGTTTCCATACCAAGGCTCAATCCAATTAAGTCCGTAGCGTCTACCAATTTCGCCATATCCCCCTTTTTTTCTTTGAGATTGGGATCTCATTAGGATGTTTTTTCATTTGTATTATGAGAATTTAATACCTAATTCCCATTTTGAAAAAAAAAAGTTTCCTTCTATCATTGTTTAATTGATTTTCTTTCATCTATATTGGATAGCCATATTTGGTCGAATCAGAAATGATTCTATTATCTCTGTATTCGCAATTCAATATAGAGAGATATATACCACATATCTATCTATTTTTTATCTCCCCCCTTCTATCATTTTTTGATAGAATTTGGAATACTCAAACGTTCGATTCTTTTTCTTATTTCCTTATAGCGGACAGATACTAACCCTATAATTATAATATAATAACATATAATTCTAATATAATAACAAAAGTAAAAGCAAAAATCCATTTATTAATTTCGAATTCGATAGAAATATCGAATTTCTAATTACTTATTTATATATTTTAATTTCTTTTGATAATCTATCCAATTTTTTAGAATTCTAATGTAGAATTCTATTCTATACATTATTCTATACATTATATTAATTATATTATTTTTTTTTATTATTTATATATTATTATTTAATTTTAATTTAATATAAATTACTTTGTCCTATAATCTAATTATTCATTTTCATTATAATAATAAAAAGAATATTATAATATTCTTTTCAATTTGAAATCTAATCTACTACTATTAGTCATTATTTCAAAAATTGAAATAAAGATTTATATTTGAAATAGTATTTTACATATCTATTATATATTATATTTATATATTTAAATATATATATTTAAAATACTAGTTCTAGATTTCTTATTATATTAATCTTGATTTATCTATCTTGATTTATCTATTATATTGAATTTTTAGAGATCAAAACTATGTTCTGAAGACCTAATTAATAAACAATTAATAAGGAATATCCCAGTAGTTTATGAAAGAATTCATATGCATACACAATTTTTGTTATGTGAGCCCGCTTAGCTCAGAGGTTAGAGCATCGCATTTGTAATGCGATGGTCATCGGTTCGACTCCGATAGCCGGCTTTTCTCTATTTATTTTGATTTTTTACATAATGGAGAATGTCTTTTTTTTTATTTTCTATATACAATACAATAGAATAAAATTCGGATAATGATAGAATCTCTCTAATTCTTCTT